GCTAGCGTAGCTTAAACAAAGCATAACACTGAAGATGTTAAGATGGACCCTGAAAAGTCCCGCAGGCACAAAGGCTTGGTCCTGACTTTTCTGTCAGCTTTAGCAATATTTACACATGCAAGTATCCGCACCCCCGCGAGAATGCCCCACAGTTTCCTCCCTAGGAAACAAGGAGCTGGTATCAGGCACGCCTTTGCAGCCCACGACACCTTGCTTAGCCGCACCCCCAAGGGAATTCAGCAGTGATAAACATTAAGCCATAAGTGAAAACTTGACTTAGTTAAAGCTAAGAGAGCCGGTTAAACTCGTGCCAGCCACCGCGGTTATACGAGAGGCTCAAGTTGACAGCCTTCGGCGTAAAGCGTGGTTAGGAGGCCACAACAACTAAAGCCAAACCCTCTCACAGCTGTTATACGCACTCGAGAGCATGAAGCCCAACAACGAAAGTAGCTTTACTACCCCTGACCCCACGAAAGCTGTGAAACAAACTGGGATTAGATACCCCACTATGCACAGCCCTAAACTTCGATAATATCTTACAATTATTATCCGCCTGGGAACTACGAGCATTAGCTTAAAACCCAAAGGACTTGGCGGTGCTTTAGATCCCTCTAGAGGAGCCTGTTCTAGAACCGATAACCCCCGTTAAACCTCACCTTCTCTTGTTCTCCCCGCCTATATACCGCCGTCGTCAGCATACCCTGTGAAGGAACTATAGTAAGCAAAATTGGTTAAGCCCAAAACGCCAGGTCGAGGTGTAGCATATGAGAGGGGAAGAAATGGGCTACATTTCCTCATGGAGGAAATACGAATTGTGCCATGCAACAGCACATGAAGGAGGATTTAGTAGTAAGCAGGAAGCAGAGTGTCCTGCTGAACCCGGCCCTGAAGCGCGCACACACCGCCCGTCACTCTCCCCAAGCCAACACCCTCATTTTTATAAAACCTTAGCCAGGCAAAGGGGAGGCAAGTCGTAACATGGTAAGTGTACCGGAAGGTGCACTTGGAAAAATCAGATCGTAGCTAAGATAGAAAAGCATCTCCCTTACACTGAGAAGTCACCCGTGCAAATCGGATCGCTCTGAAGCCCAACAGCTAGCCTCTTAACCTAAACTTAAAGAATTTATATTCATAAGCCCCGATAAACTAACCCCACAAATTAAATCATTTTTCCACCTAAGTATGTGCGACAGAAAAGGAAAACATGAGCGCTATAGAAAAAGTACCGCAAGGGAAAGCTGAAAGAGAAGTGAAAGAATTCAGTAAAGCATAAAAAAGCAGAGCCTAATACTCGTACCTTTTGCATCATGAATTAGCAAGTCCCCTCAAGCAAAAAGTTTTTTAGTTTGATACCCCGAAACTTGACGAGCTACTCCAAGGCAGCCTAATAATAGGGCAAACCCGTCTCTGTGGCAAAAGAGTGGGAAGAACTTTGAGTAGAGGTGACAGACCTACCGAGTCGAGTTATAGCTGGTTGCCTGGGAAATAAATAGAAGTTTAGCCTTTTACCTTCTCCTATCAACCCTGGCCTGTCCTAAGCCCAGAAAGCGAGAATGCTAAAAGAGTTATTCGAAGGGGGTACAGCCCCTTTGAAAAAAGATACAACTTTAGCAGGTGGATTCCAAACAAATTTTTAAAGGTAAATATTTTGGTGGGCCTAAAAGCAGCCACCCTGAAAGAAAGCGTTAAAGCTCAAATATACAAATCACCCTTTATCCCGTTAGTACTTTGTATTCCCCTTACCTTACCAAGCCATCCTATCCCCAATAGGAAAGATCATGCTAATATGAGTAATAAGAGAATAAGATTCTCTCCAAGCACATGTGTAAATCGGAACGGACCCGCCCCCGAGAATTAACGGACCTAACCCAAGAAGGAACTAGAGTAAAAACTGACAACAAGAAAAACCTCTACAACTTTTACCGTTGACCCTACACTGGTGTGCCACCCAGGAAAGACTAAAAAGAGAAGAAGGAACTCGGCAAATTATGCTCAAGCCTCGCCTGTTTACCAAAAACATCGCCTCTCGCCAACTATATATGAGAGGTCCCGCCTGCCCTGTGACTAATGTTTAACGGCCGCGGTATCTTGACCGTGCAAAGGTAGCGCAATCACTTGTCTTTTAAATGAAGACCTGTATGAATGGCTAAACGAGGGCTTAACTGTCTCCTTCTCTAGGTCAATGAAATTGATCTCCCCGTGCAGAAGCGGGGATACCAACATAAGACGAGAAGACCCTATGGAGCTTTAGACACAATGGCAGATCATGTTAAGAACCCTCTACCAAAAGGTAAAACCCATTGAAACCTGCCCTGATGTCTTTGGTTGGGGCGACCGCGGGGGACCACAAAACCCCCGAGTGGAGCAAGAGTACTGCACTCTCAAACCCAAGAGCCACAGCTCTAAGAAACAGAATTTCTGACCTTACAGATCCGGCACAGCCGATTAACGGACAGAGTTACCCTAGGGATAACAGCGCAATCCCCTTTTAGAGCCCATATCGACAAGGGGGTTTACGACCTCGATGTTGGATCAGGACATCCTAATGGTGCAGCCGCTATTAAGGGTTCGTTTGTTCAACGATTAAAGTCCTACGTGATCTGAGTTCAGACCGGAGTAATCCAGGTCAGTTTCTATCTATGAAGCATTCTTTTCTAGTACGAAAGGACCGAGAAGAAGAGGCCCCTGCCCCAAGCACGCCTCCCCCTAACCTGATGACACCAACTAAATCAGACAAAAGGGCGCCCTCCCCCGCTAAAGATAATAGCCTGTCAGGGTGGCAGAGCCCGGTTAATGCAAAAGACCTAAGCCCTTTAAACAGAGGTTCAAGTCCTCTCCCTGACTATGATTTCAACACTCCTAAATCTCCTCGTCGGTCCCCTGGTCCTTGTACTCTTTGTTGTTTTAGCAGTCGCACTTCTCACTCTCGTTGAACGTAAAGTTCTGGGGTATATGCAACTACGGAAGGGCCCCAACGTGGTTGGTCCCTATGGCCTCCTCCAACCCTTTGCCGACGCCCTTAAACTTCTAACAAAAGAGCCTGTTCGACCCTCCACCGCCTCCCCCCTCCTCTTTCTCGTTGCCCCCGTCATAGCCCTCATCCTTGCACTTACCCTTTGGACCCCCATGCCCCTCCCCTTCCCTGTCGCCGACCTTAATTTAGGAATCCTTTTTATTCTAGCCCTCTCAAGCCTGGCCGTCTACTCCATCCTCGGCTCAGGATGAGCATCAAATTCCAAATATGCACTTATTGGGGCCCTCCGGGCCGTAGCCCAGACTATTTCCTACGAAGTTAGCCTAGGCCTTATCTTGCTCAACACCATTATTTTTACAGGCGGTTTCACACTTCAAACCTTTAGCGTCGCACAAGAAAGTACTTGATTAATCCTGCCAGCCTGACCCTTGGCCGCTATGTGATACGTCTCCACCCTAGCTGAAACAAATCGCGCCCCCTTTGATCTCACTGAGGGAGAGTCGGAACTTGTCTCAGGTTTCAATGTTGAGTATGCAGGAGGACCTTTCGCCCTATTTTTCCTAGCCGAATACGCCAACATCCTTTTAATGAACACTCTCTCCGCTACTCTCTTTCTTGGCTCCTCTGTGCTCCACGCAATTCCTGAACTAGCCTCAATTACCTTAATTATCAAGGCAGTTCTTCTCTCTGTTTTATTCCTCTGGGTTCGTGCCTCCTACCCTCGCTTCCGGTACGACCAACTTATGCACCTAATCTGGAAAAACTTTCTTCCCTTGACACTAGCCCTAGTCATCTGACATCTCTCCCTCCCGATTGCCCTGTCTGGCCTACCCCCTCAGCTTTAAACCATGGAGTTGTGCCTGAATTAAAGGGCCACTTTGATAGAGTGGATTATGAGGGTTAAAACCCCTCCAGCTCCTTAGAAAGAAGGGGTTTGAACCCTACCTGAAGAGATCAAAACTCTTAGTGCTTCCACTACACTACTTCCTAGTAAAGTCAGCTAAACAAGCTTTTGGGCCCATACCCCAAACATGTTGGTTAAAATCCTTCCTTTGCTAATGAACCCTTATATTCTTGCCACCCTCCTATTCGGACTAGGTCTTGGAACTTCGATCACCTTCGCCAGCTCTCACTGGCTCTTTGCATGAATGGGCTTGGAGATTAATACGCTTGCAATTATACCCCTAATAGCCCAGTCCCATCACCCCCGCGCAGTTGAAGCCACAACCAAATACTTCCTAGCACAAGCCACTGCAGCTGCTATACTACTCTTTGCGAGCATCTCCAATGCCTGACTTTCCGGCCAATGAGAAATTCACCAAATATCCCACCCCTTACCAACAACCCTTATTACCCTCGCCCTGGCCCTTAAAATCGGCCTTGCTCCCCTCCATACCTGAATGCCTGAAGTCCTTCAAGGGTTAGACCTGACTACGGGCCTTATCCTCTCCACCTGGCAAAAGCTCGCCCCCTTCTGCCTGCTTCTTCAAATTCAGCCTACCAACACAACTACTCTTCTTGCACTCGGAATTACCTCCACCCTGGTAGGGGGCTGAGGCGGCCTCAATCAGACCCAACTTCGAAAAATCTTGGCCTACTCCTCAATCGCACATCTAGGCTGAATAATCCTTGTGCTCCAATTCTCCCCATCCCTTACCTTCTTGACCCTTCTTATCTACTTCATCATAACTTTTTCCCTATTCATTTCCTTTAAAATTAATAACGCCACTAACATTAACGCCCTCGCCACCTCTTGAGCTAAAGCCCCTGCCCTTACCTCAATTATACCTCTGATCCTCCTATCTCTAGGGGGCCTCCCACCTTTAACAGGCTTTCTCCCTAAATGACTGATTTTACAAGAACTAACCAAGCAGGACCTTGCCCCCCTTGCAACCGTTGCTGCCCTCTCTGCCCTCCTAAGCCTTTTCTTCTACCTCCGACTTTCCTACGCAGTGACCCTAACCATAACCCCCAATAACCTTACAGCTACACTCCCCTGGCGCCTTCCCTCACTCCAAACAACGCTTCCGCTAGCCATCGCCTCCTCCGCAACAATCTCCCTTCTCCCCCTTGCCCCTGCCACCGCTGCCCTTTTCACCTGATAAGAGGCTTAGGATAGCACCAGTACCAAGGGCCTTCAAAGCCCTAAGCGGGAGTGAAAATCTCCCAGCCTCTGTATAAGACTTACGGGACACTAACCCACATCTTCTGCATGCAAAGCAGACACTTTAATTAAGCTAAAGCCTTTCTAGACAGGCAGGCCTCGATCCTACAAACTCTTAGTTAACAGCTAAGCGCCCAAACCAGCGAGCATCTATCTACCTTTCCCCCGCCTAGCCGGGCCAAATAGGCGGGGGAAAGCCCCGGCAGACGATTAGTCTGCTTCTTAAGATTTGCAATCTTACGTGATGACACCCCAGAGCTGTGGTAAGAAGAGGATTTGAACCTCTGTTTATGGGGCTACAATCCACCGCTTAACACTCAGCCATCTTACCTGTGGCAATCACACGTTGATTCTTCTCAACTAATCACAAAGATATCGGCACCCTTTATTTAGTATTTGGTGCTTGAGCCGGTATAGTCGGAACAGCCCTCAGCTTACTTATTCGTGCTGAACTAAGCCAACCTGGCTCTCTTCTGGGCGACGACCAAATTTATAACGTAATCGTGACCGCTCATGCATTTGTAATAATCTTTTTTATGGTTATACCTATCATGATTGGGGGCTTTGGCAACTGACTGATCCCCCTTATGATCGGGGCCCCTGATATGGCCTTCCCTCGAATAAACAACATAAGCTTCTGGCTCCTTCCCCCCTCTTTCCTCCTTCTATTGGCCTCCTCAGGCGTAGAAGCAGGGGCTGGAACAGGCTGAACGGTCTACCCCCCTCTTGCAGGCAACCTGGCCCATGCAGGGGCTTCCGTAGACTTAACAATTTTCTCCCTCCACCTAGCAGGAATTTCATCAATTCTTGGGGCTATTAACTTCATTACAACAATTGTTAATATAAAACCCCCTGCTATTTCACAGTATCAGACCCCCCTGTTCGTTTGAGCCGTTCTTATTACTGCCGTTCTTCTCCTTCTCTCTCTTCCTGTTCTTGCTGCCGGCATCACCATGCTACTCACAGATCGTAATCTAAACACAACATTCTTTGACCCTGCAGGAGGAGGGGACCCCATCCTCTACCAACACCTCTTTTGATTCTTTGGCCATCCCGAAGTATACATTCTTATTCTTCCCGGCTTTGGAATAATCTCCCATATTGTAGCTTACTACTCCGGCAAAAAAGAACCATTCGGCTACATGGGAATGGTCTGAGCAATAATGGCTATTGGCCTCCTTGGCTTCATTGTATGAGCCCACCACATGTTTACAGTCGGAATGGACGTAGACACCCGGGCCTACTTCACTTCCGCCACAATAATCATTGCCATCCCCACCGGGGTAAAAGTTTTCAGTTGACTTGCCACACTCCATGGCGGGACTATCAAATGAGAGACTCCCCTTCTCTGAGCCCTGGGATTCATTTTCCTTTTTACAGTTGGAGGACTAACCGGCATCGTTCTAGCCAACTCATCCCTAGATATCGTACTTCATGACACATACTACGTAGTCGCCCACTTCCACTATGTTCTGTCCATGGGCGCCGTGTTTGCAATCATTGCTGCCTTTGTTCACTGATTCCCACTTTTCTCAGGGTATACACTTCACAGCACATGAACCAAAATCCATTTCGGCGTTATATTTATTGGCGTTAACCTTACCTTCTTCCCACAACATTTCCTTGGCCTAGCAGGAATGCCTCGTCGATACTCTGACTACCCGGATGCCTACACACTTTGAAATACAGTCTCTTCAATTGGCTCGCTGATTTCCCTAGTGGCCGTAATCATGTTCCTCTTTATTATCTGAGAAGCATTTGCTGCCAAGCGAGAAGTACTATCAGTTGAGTTAACAGCCACTAACGTGGAATGACTGCACGGCTGCCCTCCTCCCTACCACACATTTGAAGAACCTGCATTCGTACAAATTCAGCACACTCACTAAGCGTTTAAACTCCGAGAAAGGGAGGAATCGAACCCCCGTAAATTGGTTTCAAGCCAACCACATGGCCGCTCTGTCACTTTCTTCATAAGACACTAGTAAAGTACATTACACTGCCTTGTCAAGGCAGAATCGTGGGTTGAACTCCCGCGTGTCTTGATCAATGGCACATCCCTCCCAACTAGGCTTTCAAGATGCAGCTTCCCCTGTAATAGAAGAACTTCTCCACTTTCACGATCACACCCTAATAATTGTCTTTTTAATCAGCACCCTGGTCCTTTACATTATTGTAGCTATAGTCACCACAAAGCTTACAAATAAATTTATTCTGGACTCCCAAGAAATTGAAATTATCTGAACCCTTCTCCCAGCACTAATTCTAATTCTAATCGCCCTCCCATCCCTGCGCATCCTATACCTAATAGATGAAATTAATGATCCCCACCTAACGATCAAAGCCATGGGTCACCAATGATACTGAAGCTATGAATATACGGACTACGAAGACCTCGGATTTGACTCGTATATAATTCCCACACAAGACCTTACTCCCGGCCAATTCCGACTTCTAGAAACAGACCACCGAATGGTAATCCCTGTAGAGTCCCCAGTTCGAGTCCTAGTCTCTGCCGACGACGTTCTCCACTCATGAGCCGTCCCAAGCTTAGGTATTAAAATAGACGCAGTCCCCGGCCGTCTAAACCAAACAGCCTTCATTACCTCTCGCCCAGGAGTTTTCTACGGCCAATGCTCAGAAATCTGTGGTGCAAATCACAGTTTTATGCCTATCGTCGTTGAAGCCGTTCCTCTTGAACATTTCGAAAATTGATCCTCCCTAATGCTTGAAGACGCCTCGCTAAGAAGCTAAACAGGGAACAGCGTTAGCCTTTTAAGCTAAAGAATGGTGACCCCCAACCACCCTTAGCGAAATGCCACAACTTAACCCCTCCCCTTGATTTCTGATTCTTGTATTCTCGTGAATTGTATTTCTAACCACCCTTCCACCCAAAGTGCTCGCCCACACATTCCCCAACGAGCCTGTGTCCCACTCCAAACAAAAACCCCAAACAGAGCCTTGAAACTGACCATGACATTAAGCTTCTTCGATCAATTTATAAGTCCCACCCTGCTAGGTATTCCCCTAATTGCTCTGGCACTCACACTGCCCTGAGTCCTATTTCCCCAACCATCAACACGATGAATAAATAATCGCCTCTTAACCCTCCAAAACTGATTTATTTCCCGCTTTACCCAACAGATTTTTCACCCAATTAATCTCCCCGGCCACAAGTGAGCCCTTATTCTAACCTCTCTAATGCTCTTCCTTATTTCACTAAATATGCTAGGCCTCCTTCCATATACTTTTACGCCTACCACCCAGCTGTCCCTCAATATGGCCTTAGCCGTGCCCCTTTGACTTGCCACCGTTATTATTGGCATGCGCACCCAACCAACGCATGCCCTAGGTCACCTCCTCCCGGAAGGTACCCCCACACTGCTGATCCCCGTACTGATTATCATTGAAACCATTAGCCTATTTATTCGACCTCTGGCCCTTGGAGTCCGACTTACAGCCAATTTAACTGCAGGACACCTGCTAATTCAACTCATTGCTACTGCTGCCTTCGTCCTTCTCCCAATCATGCCTACCACAGCTATTCTTACTTCCATCCTACTTCTCCTCCTTACCCTTCTGGAAGTTGCCGTAGCTATGATCCAGGCCTACGTATTTGTCCTCCTCTTAAGCCTCTACCTACAAGAAAACGTCTAATGGCCCATCAAGCACACGCATACCACATAGTCGACCCCAGCCCCTGACCCCTTACAGGCGCAGTAGCTGCCCTCTTAATGACCTCAGGTCTTGCAATCTGAATACACTTCAACTCCGTTACTCTAATGTCTTTAGGACTTGTCCTACTCCTCTTAACCATATACCAGTGGTGACGGGACATCGTCCGGGAAGGAACCTTCCAAGGCCATCATACCCCTCCTGTTCAAAAAGGCCTCCGTTACGGTATAATTCTRTTTATCACATCAGAAGTTTTTTTCTTCCTCGGATTCTTCTGAGCCTTCTACCACTCAAGCCTCGCCCCTACCCCCGAACTAGGGGGCTGCTGACCCCCCGCCGGCATTACTACACTTGACCCCTTTGAAGTTCCCCTCTTAAACACAGCAGTCCTTCTCGCCTCTGGTGTAACAGTAACCTGAGCACATCACAGCATTATGGAGGGCCACCGAAAACAAGCAATCCAATCCCTCACTTTAACCATCCTGCTTGGCTTCTACTTTACAACTCTCCAAGCACTAGAATACTATGAAGCACCCTTTACAATCGCAGACGGGGTTTATGGCTCTACCTTCTTTGTTGCCACAGGCTTCCATGGCCTCCACGTAATTATCGGATCTACTTTCCTGGCCGTTTGCCTTCTTCGCCAAGTCCAATATCACTTCACATCAGAACATCACTTCGGCTTTGAAGCCGCCGCCTGATACTGACACTTCGTTGACGTAGTCTGGTTATTCTTATATATCTCTATCTACTGATGAGGCTCATAATCTTCCTAGTATAAATGTTAGTACGAGTGACTTCCAATCACATGGTCTTGGTTAAAATCCAAGGAAAGATAATGAATCTGGTTATAATTATAGTTACCATCGCCTCAGCCCTTTCTGTTATTCTAGCACTAATTGCCTTCTGGCTCCCACTTATGAACCCTGATCACGAGAAGCTTTCACCCTACGAATGTGGCTTTGACCCCCTTGGCTCAGCACGACTTCCATTTTCTCTCCGCTTTTTCTTAGTTGCCATTCTCTTCCTTCTCTTTGATCTAGAAATTGCACTTCTTCTTCCCCTTCCGTGAGGTGACCAACTCCCATCCCCCCTTTTGACCTTTACTTGGGCCTCTCTTGTCCTTACCCTTTTAACTCTCGGCCTAATTTATGAGTGACTTCAAGGAGGCCTCGAATGAGCAGAATAGGCATTTAGTTTAAGAAAAACATTTGATTTCGGCTCAAAAGCTTATGGTTAAAGTCCATACCTGCCTAATGACCCCAGCACACTTCGCATTTTCATCCACCTTTATATTGGGTTTAGCAGGCCTCGCTTTCCACCGAACACACCTCCTTTCCGCCCTTCTCTGCCTTGAAGGCATGATGCTCTCTCTGTTTATTGCCCTGGCCCTCTGAACCCTTCAGCTCGACTCAACAAGCTTTGCACCTTCTCCCATAACTCTCCTGGCCTTTTCGGCCTGTGAGGCGAGTGCAGGCCTTGCTCTTCTAGTAGCTACTGCACGTACACACGGCACTGACCGACTCCAAAGCCTTAACCTTCTACAATGCTAAAAATCCTTGCCCCAACAATTTTATTAATCATTTCAACCTGGCTCACACCTAAAAAGCACCTCTGATCTTCCACCCTTCTTTATAGTCTCATCATTGCCGTCGCCAGTTTGCTGTGACTGGCCGCACCCTCTGAAACAGGCTGGTCCTTTCTTAGCCCATACATGGCTTCTGACCCCCTTTCCACCCCTCTTCTAGTCCTAACCTGCTGACTTCTCCCCCTCATAGTCCTTGCAAGTCAAAACCATTTAAAAATGGAGCCCACTAATCGCCAACGAACCTACATCTCCCTGCTAATCTCATTACAAATCTTCTTAATTATAGCATTTAGTGCAACAGAAGTAGTTATATTTTACGTAATGTTTGAAGCCACCCTTATTCCCACCCTTATCATCATTACCCGATGGGGTAATCAGATAGAACGCTTAAATGCTGGAACTTACTTCTTATTTTATACACTTGCGGGCTCCCTCCCCCTCTTAGTGGCTCTACTGGTCTACCAAAGCTCGGCAGGCACTCTATCATTCCTTACACTGCCTCACCTCCCCCACATTCAGCTCCACACATGAGCAGATAAGCTCTGATGAGCAGCATGCTTACTAGCATTCCTTGTCAAAATGCCCCTCTACGGGGCACACCTCTGGCTCCCCAAAGCACACGTAGAAGCCCCAATTGCCGGCTCCATGGTACTAGCTGCAGTTTTATTAAAGCTAGGGGGATACGGCATAATACGAGTCCTTGTTATTCTAGACCCCCTAACTAAAGACCTCAGCTACCCCTTTATTGTGTTAGCTCTCTGGGGGGTAATTATAACAGGCTCTATTTGCCTTCGCCAGACAGATCTTAAGTCACTCATTGCCTACTCGTCTGTCAGTCACATAGGCCTCGTAGCAGCAGGAATCCTTATTCAAACACCCTGGGGCTTCACAGGAGCCCTTATCTTGATAATTGCCCACGGCCTGACTTCCTCGGCACTCTTCTGCTTGGCCAACACTAACTACGAACGGACACACAGTCGCACGATACTCTTGGCTCGAGGCCTCCAAACAGTCCTCCCTCTAATAACCGCATGGTGATTTATTGCAAGCCTAGCTAATTTGGCACTTCCTCCCCTCCCCAATCTTATAGGAGAACTAATGATTATCACATCATTGTTTAGCTGATCGATGTGAACACTAATTCTTACGGGCCTAGGCACGCTTATCACTGCCAGCTATTCCCTCTACATGTTTCTTCTTACACAACGAGGCCCTCTCCCCAACCACCTTATCTCTTTAGACCCCTCCCACTCCCGAGAACACCTCCTTCTCACCCTTCACCTCCTTCCCCTCCTTCTCCTTGTTCTTAAGCCTGAGCTCGTATGGGGTTGAACTACCTGTAGATATAGTTTAGTTAAAATGCTAGATTGTGATTCTAGGGACAGGGGTTAAAATCCCCTTATCCACCGAGAGAGGCTCGCCAGCAACGATGACTGCTAATTTTCGCTACCTCGGTTGAACTCCGGGGCTCACTCGCACCCTCTAGCTTCTAAAGGATAATAGCTCATCCGTTGGTCTTAGGAACCAAACACTCTTGGTGCAACTCCAAGTAGCAGCTATGCACGTTACCCCTGCCATTTTATCCTCATGCCTTTTGATCGTCTTCCTTATCCTTCTATATCCAGTTTTGACAACTCTCTCACCCACTCCCCGCACCCCTGGCTGAGCCGTATTAGAAGTCAAAACAGCCGTCAAGCTAGCATTTTTTACTAGCCTTTTGCCTCTTTTCCTTTTCCTTGACCAAGGCGCGGAAACAATTGTTACTGCCTGAACTTGAACCAACACCCTAACATTTGATATGAACATTAGCTTCAAATTCGATCTTTACTCATGCATCTTCGTGCCTATTGCCCTTTATGTAACCTGGTCTATTCTAGAGTTCGCGTCCTGGTACATACATGCAGACATTAATATGGGCCGATTTTTCAAGTACCTTTTGATTTTCCTAATCGCCATGATTGTTCTTGTAACAGCCAACAATATATTTCAGCTCTTCATTGGATGAGAAGGCGTAGGAATCATGTCATTCCTTCTTATCGGCTGGTGACATGGCCGAAGCGATGCCAATACAGCAGCCCTTCAGGCGGTCGTCTATAACCGCGTCGGTGATATTGGCCTAATTCTAGCCATGGCCTGGATCGCAACAAACCTAAACTCTTGAGAGATACAGCAAATCTTTACTATATCTAAGGAACTTGACCTTACCTTACCACTCCTGGGATTAATTTTAGCTGCCACTGGGAAATCTGCACAGTTTGGGCTTCATCCATGGCTTCCTTCCGCCATGGAGGGTCCTACACCGGTCTCTGCCCTACTACATTCAAGCACCATAGTCGTCGCGGGCATCTTCCTCCTCATTCGACTTAGTCCTTTGATAGAAAACAACCAAACGGCACTAACTACCTGTCTATGCCTCGGGGCCCTAACAACCCTTTTTACCGCCACTTGCGCCCTCACCCAAAATGACATCAAAAAAATTGTAGCTTTCTCAACATCGAGCCAGCTAGGCCTTATAATAGTAACCATTGGCCTCAACCAACCCCAATTGGCCTTCCTCCATATTTGTACCCATGCCTTTTTTAAGGCAATGCTCTTCCTGTGTTCGGGGTCTATTATCCACAGCCTTAACGACGAACAAGACATCCGCAAAATGGGCGGCATACATCACCTAACCCCCTTCACATCCTCCTGCCTAACCATTGGAAGCCTTGCTTTAACAGGGACCCCCTTCCTAGCCGGCTTTTTCTCAAAAGATGCAATCATCGAAGCCCTCAACACATCTTACCTTAACGCCTGAGCCCTTATCCTCACTCTCCTTGCAACCTCTTTTACAGCGGTATACAGCCTTCGAGTAATTTACTTTGTCTCCATGGGATACCCTCGATTTAGCCCCCTCTCCCCCATTAATGAAAATAACCCCTCTGTGATCAACCCTATCAAACGCTTAGCGTGAGGGAGCATTATTGCGGGCCTTCTAATTACCTCTAATATTCTACCACAAAACACACCAGTTATGACCATACACCCCCTTCTTAAACTTGCAGCCCTTACAGTTACCATCTTAGGCCTCCTGACTGCCCTTGAACTTGCCTCACTAACCTCCCAACAGTTTAAAATTACACCCCTCACCCCTACGCATCACTTCTCAAACATATTAGGATTTTTTCCACATATTATTCACCGCCTTCTTCCTAAACTTAGTCTTCTCTTAGGACAAGCTATTGCTAGCCAAATAGTAGACCAAACCTGACTAGAAAAATCAGGACCCAAAGCAACTGCATCTCTTAATACACCCCTCATTACATCTACCAGCAACATCCAGCGAGGCTTAGTGAAAACCTACCTCTCCCTATTCTTTTTCACAGCCCTTCTAGCCGTCACCATCGTTTCAGTTTAAACTGCTCGCAACGCCCCCCGGCCCATCCCCCGTGTCAATTCTAGCACAACAAACAACGTCAATAGGAGCACTCACGCCCCTGTAATCAACAAACCGCCCCCTGACGAGTACATTATAGCCACCCCACTGATATCGCCGCGCAACACAGAAAATTCTGCAAACTCATCACACACTATTCAACTTTCCTGATATCAACCCCCCACTACCATTCCCGCCGCCGCACCAACTCCAGCTAAATACCCCACCGCTAGCCCTAAAACAGGCCAGCTTCCCCACCCCTCTGGGTAAGGCTCAGCTGCCAATGCAGCCGAATATGCAAATACGACCAATATTCCTCCCAGGTAAATTAAAAACAAGATTAGAGATAAGAAAGAACCTCCATGCCCCACTAGCACCCCGCAGCCCATCCCTGCAACTAACACCAACCCCAAGGCCGCAAAGTAAGGCGAGGGATTAGAGGCAACAGCCGCTAAACCTACTACAAGACCAAACAACAAACAATACATCATATAAACCATAATTCCTGCCAGGATTCTCACCAGGACTAATGGCTTGAAAAACCATCGTTGTATTCAACTACAAGAACCTTAATGGCCAACCTACGGAAAACTCACCCCCTCCTAAAAATTGCAAACAACGCACTGGTAGACCTCCCAGCACCAGTAAACATCTCCGCTTGATGAAACTTTGGCTCCTTACTAGGGCTATGTCTAATTGCCCAAATCTTAACAGGACTATTTTTGGCAATGCACTATACATCAGATATCTCTACTGCTTTCTCATCCGTCACTCACATTTGTCGTGACGTTAATTACGGCTGACTCATCCGGAACATGCATGCTAATGGAGCATCTTTCTTCTTTATCTGCATTTACCTGCATATCGGTCGAGGCCTTTATTACGGCTCCTACCTATATAAAGAAACCTGAAATGTGGGGGTAGTCCTTCTCCTTCTTGTCATAATGACAGCCTTCGTTGGGTACGTTCTACCCTGAGGTCAAATGTCATTTTGAGGTGCCACAGTAATTACCAACCTCTTATCCGCTGTCCCTTACGTCGGGGATGCCCTCGTACAATGAATTTGAGGTGGGTTCTCAATTGACAACGCAACCTTAACCCGATTCTTTGCCTTCCACTTCCTCCTTCCCTTTGTAGTAGCTGCCGCTACTATAGTCCACCTGGTTTTCCTCCACGAAACTGGGTCCAACAACCCAACAGGCCTAAATTCAGACGCTGATAAAATCTCCTTCCACCCCTATTTCTCGTATAAAGACCTGTTGGGATTTGCCCTTCTGCTGGCTGCCCTAATTGCACTTGCATTATTCTCGCCTAACCTTCTAGGAGATCCAGAAAACTTCACACCCGCCAACCCACTAGTGACACCCCCTCACATTAAACCTGAATGATACTTCCTATTTGCATACGCAATCTTACGATCTATCCCTAACAAACTAGGGGGTGTTCTTGCTCTTCTAGCATCCATCCTCGTCCTCATGGTCGTGCCAATTCTTCACACATCTAAACAACGAAGCCTAACTTTCCGCCCCTTCACACAATTCCTATTCTGACTCCTAGTTGCTGATGTCATGATCCTTACATGAATTGGAGGAATGCCAGTAGAACACCCCTTCGTCATTATTGGGCAAATGGCCTCCTTCCTTTACTTCTTCTTGTTCCTTGTTCTTTCACCTGCCGCAGCTTGACTAGAAAACAAAGTCCTCGGATGATAATGCATTAGTAGCTCAGCGCTAGAGCGCCGGTCTTGTAAGCCGGACGTCGAGGGTTAAAATCCCTCCTGTTGCTCAAAGAAAGGGGATTTTAACCCCGACCCCTAACTCCCAAAGCTAGGATTCTAAATTAAACTATTCTTTGCCGGACTTGGCCCCATTAATACATATATGTATTATCCCCATTAATATATATTAAACATTTTAAGTAGTGTAACCCTACATTAATGAAGATTCCATAATAATGCTCTATAGCATAGAACTAATACATATTATGAAGACATACATAAACCATTAACTCCTACTGAACTAAAATTTATTTTAAAAAGACGAAATTGAATTGCCCTATCATAACTCTCATCAGTCTAGTTATACCAGGACTCAACACCTCTGCAAGTCAAATTCCTATGTAGTAAGAGACCACCATCAGTTGATTCCTTAATGTACACGGTTATTGAAGGTGTTGAGACAAAAATCGTGGGGGTCGCACTTATCACTTTTTTCCTGGCATCTGGTTCCTATTTCAGGGCCATATCTAGGTATCATCCCCCATTCTTTCCTTAAAGCTTGCATAAGTTAATGGTGGTAATACATACTCCTCATTACCCCCCATGCCGAGCGTTCTTTCTAATGGGCCACTGGTTCTTTTTTCTCTTTTCCTTTCAACTGGCATTTCAGAGTGCATACAGACCTGTTAGATTAAGGTAGAACATTTCCTTGCCCGCGAGGAAATGTAATGAGTTATATTAGACTTTGATTTATGGATTGCATAAGTGATATCATGAGCATAAAGATGTAAAATTTCCCCTAACTTTCTTATGAATCGCCCCCTCGGTTTTTGCGGGTCAAACCCCCCTACCCCCCTATACTCGATAGATCCTTATAACTCCTGCAAACCCCCCGGAAACAGGAAAGTCTCTACTAGTATTTTTTGCTCCTTCAGAATATTTGTATCTTATATTATTACAATATTGCAAGC